ATGCCAAAAAATCAAGTCGGCGCATTCGTCTTTATGTTAATCGTTACAGGCCTCTTGAATCTTCTATTTACCTACTCTTTTTCTTTCCTTTGATTTGTTATTTGTATGGAATGTGGCTTTATTTTTGTTTTCTTTATTTTTGATAGGAATTCCCTTGTTAAGACCCTATGAATCAATTAAAACTTCAGATTCATACCCGAACCGCGATGATTCAATAAAACCTTCAAACTAAGCCCAAAGATTCTTTGAGTAAGAACCGTTGGATCATCACTTATTCAATGAATAGAATAGATATAATAAAAAAAATACAAAGAAAAAAAGAGTTTGTTCTTTGATCAAAATAAGCATAAACTAAATGAGAGTTTGAAAGAATAAAAAATCTTTCGATTTATAAGATTTATAAATAATATAACTTTTTCTTTTTATTTTTTTTGAGTCCGGCCGCGAGGTTTGGATATTAAGTATGAATCATAGTTCAAATACCTTTTGATCCATTTCATATATTCCGTGCTCCAGATACTAGAATAACTATCCGACGGGATAAAACTATCTCGATCAAGATGACAGACCCATTTTCTGTACTATCAATAGGATCAATTATAACAAGTCACACACTCATATTCCGGAAATACAGAAACAAATAAATTTCACGGTCGAACTACCGAAATAGAATGGGCTAAAAACAATCCGAGAACTAAAAGTTTCACTTTTTTTATTGAAAAGCGAGGCTTCGTGGTTCTTGTGAATCTAATTCAGTGAAATTCCATCCAGTAAAACGGACGAATTATAAATCTCCAAAATAATAGATAAGAATATCGCAAATAAAGCCATTGCGACACCCATCAAAGGAGTGGTTCCCCATCCAGGGGCTACCTTACCATATTCCGAATTCAATGGTTTCAAAAAATCCCCTACAACAGTTCGTCTTGGACCAGATCTAGAACTACCCTCAACGGTTTGTGTAGCCATAAATCTTATTTTGTATTCAGTGAGATCTGTTGACTTTGTATACCATTCCGCTGTAAATAAACGATCTTATCATAGATCCATTGTGATCTTGAAATTATATTTATCTAATAATGGAAACAGCAACCTTAGTCGCCATCTCTATATCTGGTTTACTTGTAAGTTTTACTGGGTACGCCTTATATACTGCCTTTGGGCAACCCTCTCAACAATTAAGAGATCCGTTCGAGGAACACGGGGACTAATTGAAGTAATGAGCCTACCCAATATTGGTAGGCTCATTACTTCAATTGTTCAATTGAGATAATGAAAAATCATTTCATTTTTTAGTTGGAACTTTAGGCGGTTCTCGAAAAAAGATAGCGAAAAAAATTATCCCTAGAGTAGATACTAAGAGGAATGTATAAACCAATGCTTCCATAAACTCGATCGTGGTTTACAATTATAGCTTCCGTACCTGTTTATTTGGAATCATCTCCCGAATAAAATAAAGAAAGAACAAGAATCAAAGAAAAGGCAGCGATTTTAATCAAGATTTTTCCAACAGCCTATGTCAAATCACAAATAGAAAATAGAAGCGAAAAATAACAAAGCAGTCTTGCATCAGACTACTTGTCTTCTTGTAGTTGGATCTCCAAGTTTTTGGAATGCTCCAAATTCTACTTGAGCATCCAAATCTGGATCAATACCGGCAAAAACATCTCGGAACAGGGTTCTAGCACCATGCCAAATGTGTCCGAAGAAGAAAAGCAAAGCAAACGAAGCATGCCCAAAAGTAAACCAACCCCTTGGACTGCTACGAAAAACACCGTCGGATTTCAAAGTAGCACGATCTAATTCAAAGATTTCACCCAATTGAGCACGTCTAGCATATTTTTTCACAGTAGCAGGATCGCTATAACTCACTCCATTTAGTTCGCCGCCATAGAACTCAACAGTTACACCTACTTGTTCGACACTATACTTTGATTCTGCCCTTCTAAAAGGGACATCCGCTCTAACAATTCCGTCTCCGTCTACCAAAACAACCGGAAATGTTTCAAAAAAAGTAGGCATACGACGTACAAAAAGTTCACGCCCTTCTTTATCTCTAAAGATAGGGTGCCCTAACCAACCAACGGCTATTCCATCCCCGTTGTCCATTGAACCCGCTCTAAATAATCCTCCCTTTGCCGGATTATTGCCAATGTAATCATAAAAAGCTAATTTTTCCGGAATTTTAGACCAAGCTTCTGATAAACTTTGATTTTCGGCTAACCCAGCACTAATCCTTCGATATATTTCTTGCTGGAAGTATCCTTGATCCCATTGATAACGAGTAGGACCAAATAATTCGATGGGGGTGGTTGCTGAACCATACCACATAGTTCCGGCAACAACAAAAGCTGCAAAAAAGACAGCAGCTATACTACTGGAAAGGACGGTTTCAATATTTCCCATACGTAATCCTTTGTATAAACGTTGGGGCGGGCGGACACTAAGATGAAATAAGCCCGCTAATATGCCCAACGTCCCTGCTGCAATATGATGAGAGGCTATTCCTCCAGGAACAAAAGGATCAAAACCTTCCACGCCCCACGCCGGATTTACAGGTTGTACCTTGCCGGTTAGTCCATAAGGGTCGGACACCCATATTCCAGGACCATACAATCCTGTTACATGAAATGCGCCAAAACCAAAGCAAGCCACTCCTGAGAGAAATAAATGAATTCCAAAAATCTTGGGCAAATCCAAAGAAGGTTTTCCTGTGCGCTCATCACAAAAAATTTCTAGATCCCAATAGACCCAATGCCAGATAGCTGCCAAGAAGCACAAGCCAGAGAACACAATATGTGCTCCGGCCACACCTTCGTAACTCCAAATACCCGGATTTGTTATAGTCCCCCCTGTAATACTCCAACCACCCCATGAATTGGTTATTCCTAAACGAGTCATGAAGGGTATAACAAACATACCTTGTCTCCACATTGGATCAAGAACAGGATCGGAGGGATCAAAAACGGCTAATTCATATAGAGCCATTGAACCGGCCCAACCAGCAACTAGAGCCGTATGCATTATATGAACAGAAAGCAAGCGACCGGGATCATTCAATACGACAGTATGAACACGATACCAAGGCAAACCCATGGAAATACCCCTTTATCAACGAAAAATAGACACTATGTAACTTTATTGCATTGGAATACCTTCCCTTTTCGGTGGATTCTTTCGTAGAAAGGATTAATATTTGTTCTATTCCATTAGTAATAAGGGAAGAATTCGGCTCAGAAGAAAAAAGAGAAGCAGATCTATTCTATACCCGATAAGTATCAATATGCAATGGGGGTTGATCCTATTTTTTATGAATGAACGCACCCCTATTTGTTCATCATTCAAAGGACCTATTGGTAAGAATTCTCTTTCATTCATTCTGTCTTTCTTTACTTTATTTTATGGCCTTATTCTATCTATGTATAAAATATGATAAAGGCCAATATTATTAAGACCGTTATTACGCTTCCACATCAAAGTGAAATATAGTATTTAATTCTTTTTCTTTCCTTTAATGCCTATTGGTGTTCCAAAAGTTCCTTTTCGAAGTCCGGGGGATAAAGATGCAGTTTGGGTTGACCTATAGTGCGACTTGTCAAATATATTGGGTCATATGGGATTCCCCCGTTCTCTCGCCCGATCGAGATATCCTCTGTTTCGCCCAAAAAAGATTGATTGAATTATCAAAAATTTGTAGCGTGAAGTGGAATGAAGTGCAATTAGAGATCCATTTCATTTTTTTTGGGGGGTATCCAGATTAATATTTTCAATTAGAATGATTTATGGTTGACTTGGTTGGACCGATAAAATGAAGCATCCAGGCTCCGTTTAGAAAAAACCCAATTGGTAATATATTTATGATTACCAACTATATCATAATCATAAATCTTTTTTTTTTATTTTAAAATAAAAACTAGAAATAAGAGCGATTTCAAACTGTTAATCAATCGAATAATATGAGAAATACGTTGAATATTTGGCAGAAAACATGAAAGAAAAAGGAATTAAAAAAAAAAAGTAAAAGTAAAATCATAGCAAAAAGACGTGGTATTGGGTCATTTGTCCTATATGCGCAAATAAAAATCGGGCAGATCCGTACTCGGAGTAGAGCATAAACCTAAAAAAATGAAATAAAAAATTGATGAAACCCATTCAGGAACAAGAGAATGACATCGTGATTTGGATTGAATCCCAATGAAAAAAATAGATCAATGAAAAGTTTGTGCGATAAGTTTAGCGAAATTTTCCTATATTATAGGAAAACGGGCCAAAACTCATCTTTCTTTAATTTAATTTTGAATTTCATTTTATTTTAAAAATGTAAGAAAAGAAAAAGCCCCTTCATTACATTAGAAGTTAGAAAAGGCCCGCTAGAAAAAACAAAAAACGAAGGATGGCTGGAAATCTACACATTGATTTTTTTCACAATTTTTGTTGAACCGTATGCATCAAAAGGTGCCTGTACGGCTACTAAGGGATACAATTTTATCCTAATCAACCGACTTTATCGAGAAAGATTACTTTTTTTAGGCCAAGAGGTTGATAGCGAGATCTCGAATCAACTTATTGGTCTTATGGTATATCTCAGTCTAGAGAATCATACCAAAGATCTGTATTTGTTTATAAACTCTCCTGGCGGATGGGTAATACCCGGAGTGGCTATTTATGATACTATGCAATTTGTGTCACCAGATGTACATACAATATGTATGGGATTAGCCGCTTCAATGGGATCTTTTCTCCTGGCCGGAGGAGAAATTACCAAACGTATAGCATTCCCTCACGCTCGGCGCCAATGAGTTTTTTTTTATTTGATTATTTGATGGAAAGAAAAAAGAAGACTATGCCTTCGCCATATGAAATATGAATTAGTAAGTAATAATAGCATGGCACTTCGAATTCGATATGAATTTTTTTTATTCTTTTTTTTTTTCAAAATATTAGATTAGGTATCGAAAGAGTAGTATGAGAGAAAGGGCATTTCCAATTTTATCTTAGCTGTCGGGGACCCATCTCAGCGTCACAAACTTTTTTTCTTTTCACACCAGAGGCTATTAACAATATTTATATTATAAAAGAAAAGAGTACGAAACTCTTTTTTTTCTTTCTTTTTTTAAAGAAACTTTGGGATTGCTGAATCACAGACGAAATAAATATATAAAGCAACGGAGCCATCATAGTATTTTTGAACTTTTCCGAAAAAAAAAAGAAGGGTGGTAATTGGATTATTTATTGATCTGGGTCTAATAGACTCTATATTTTCTCTTTTTTTTTTTCTTTCATCGAAAAAAGAGAATTCCATTGTAAAGCCGTATGCAATGCGCAAAAAATGCCCGTACGGTTGTTCAATTCTATCTTTTTTCTTATTATTCTTTAGCTATTCTTCTCGCCTCATTATGTGCATTAGAAGAACCTTTTATTATGTTATATCATCAGGGTAATGATCCATCAACCCGCTGCCTCTTTTTATGAGGCACAAACGGGAGAATTTATCCGGGAAGCGGAGGAACTACTGAAACTTCGCGAAAGCCTCACAAGAGTTTATGTACAAAGAACGGGCAAGCCCCTATGGGTTGTATCCGAAGACATGGAAAGAGATGTTTTTATGTCAGCAACAGAAGCCCAAGCTCATGGAATTGTGGATCTTGTAGCGGTTAAATAACAAATAGCAATAGCAACGATTTAACACCAACCCACAATTTAATTAAGATTGATTTAATCCCCCTTATTCCTTTCCTTTCTTTCTTAACTTAAGCCTAAGGGGTTCTATTTTATTAATCTATTAAATAGAAAAAGAAGTAATTCAGAATCATCTGGTTAGGATCGATCTAAACCAGTCTATTATGTATATGATTCAGTATGCCAACTATTAAACAACTTATTAGAAATGCAAGACAGCCAATTAGAAATGTCACGAAATCCCCTGCTCTTGGGGGATGTCCTCAGCGCCGAGGAACATGTACTAGGGTGTATGTGCGACTTGTTCAGATCATGGGCTGAGAAAAAAGAAACCATTTTTTCAGTATCAACGATCAGTACCAGTGAATAGAATGGGGTTCTTCCGTTCACTATCTAAAAGATCTACCATATCCTTCTATTGTGTATGAAATTTATGGTTTCCATTGGCGCAAATCCAATCTTGGAATTTAAGACGAGAAAAAATTCCCCATTGGTAGCAAATGCTTATCCGTTAAGCGGGGAAAACCCTATTTAAAAAGCAAAAAGATTATGCTTCGACTCTTGCAAAGGACGGACTAACAGGGTCAGCTATCCAATTAATCCTCATACTTACATACCGTTACTGTATAAGATAGATCTCGTTGTGAAAGATCTATTACTGGAAAATTTATGAGTAGAGCCGAAGAGTGTGAACTGTACAAGTTACCAATTAAATGAAGGAATGCGCTCCGGTGTATAGAGAGGGCCTCACCGTTTAAGAAGTAACCATAGAAACGATGGAATCCACTATTTATCCATTTCTATTTACTCCTTTATTTTAGTTAATATGCTTTTTTTGATACCTAGTATCAATACAATTTCTTATTTCAAGGCGAAATGAAATGCCTAGAAAAAAGGAAAAATCGTGGTCGGGACGGTTATAGTAGCAAAAGCCATTGGAATTTTTATTTTATACATTGGAAGAATACGTTTTGTTATTAATAGAATAGAAAAGAATAACTGAAAGAAAGAATTAGTTATTCATAAAAATTTCTTTTATTCAATGACCAGAATTAAACGGGGATATATAGCTCGGAGACGTCGAACAAAAATTAGTTTATTTGCATCAAGCTTTCGAGGGGCTCATTCAAGACTTACTCGAACTATTACTCAACAAAGAATAAGAGCTTTGGTTTCGGCTCATCGGGATAGAGATAGGAAAAAAAGGGATTTTCGTCGTTTGTGGATCACTCGAATAAATGCAGTAATTCGCGGAATGGGAGTATCCTATAGTTATAGTAGATTAATACACAATCTGTACAAGAAACAGTTGCTTCTGAATCGTAAAATACTTGCACAAATAGCTATCTCAAATAGGAATTGTCTTTATATGATTTCAAACGAGATTATAAAATAAGGAAAGGAGATCCGAAGGAATACAACGAAATGCTTTAAATGAAATGGGGTTCCCTCGAGGATGAACTCGGGGAAGGTAGAGTAGAAATTAATATGATAAAAAAAATTCTGATCTGATAAGGTCATCAAAACAAGATGAGCGAAGACGCTCAATAAAAAAAGATTTCTTTTTCTTCCTCAACCAGATTCTTTTCTTTATTTATTTTTTATTACGACACGACAATTTTGATTATCAGATTTTTTGAATAAAGCATCAGTCTACGTTTGATAATTTTGAATCAATTACAATTAACAATTAAAGGGCCTATTTTTTTCTGGTTCTAAGAGCAGTAGTTCTAGCGGTCGACTCGCTTCTTTCAAATTGTTTCTCATTATTAAGAAAGGGTAACGAAGATAAAATACGAGCTTGTTTTATAGCAATAGTAATTAATCGTTGTTGTTTTAAGGTCAATCTATTTACTCGCCTAGATAATATTTTTCCTTGTTCACTAATAAATCGACTAATTAAACTCATGTTTCTATAATCAATTCGATCCCCCGATTGGATCGGGGGCAAACGCCTACGAAAAGATCGCTTGGATTTAAGAAAGAGTCGCTTGGATTTATCCATGATTTCTTTATTCCTTATTTCTAAAAAGAATCCTATCCTTATTTCTAAAATCCTATTTTGATCAGATAAAATTCAAATTATAGAATTAATATAATAAATAGGATTTGGTTTGTTTATTTTATTTTTGTTTACTTTATTATTATTTATTTAAACTTTATTATTATTTATTTAAATATATAAATTTAAATATATGTAATAATATTAATAATATAGAATATTATATAAATAAATAAAAATATATAAAAAAATATGATATATATAACGAATTATATACTTAATATATTATATATCTAATGTAATGTAATATTTTCATATTCTCGGGAAGGGGTGACATACGAGCACTTGATTCGATTTATTTCTTTATCTCCCCGTGAATTGTATGTTTGTAACAATAGCGACAGAATTTCTTCAATTCCAATCGACTAGGCGTGTTGTGTCGATTTTTTTGAGTAATATACCTGGAAATGCCCGTTGATTCCTTATTAACACCGTTTCGAACACAACTGGTACATTCCAAAATAATCGTTACTCGGACATCTTTACTCTTGGCCATGAACCTCCTTTGAGTTTTTAATTCACCCAACTTTTCTAGTTTCCGATCAAAAGCGAAGAAGAAAGGAATGAAAAAAAAAAAAAATAAATAAAAGTTGCTAACTCAAAACCAAATTCTGAAAGATTTCGTTGCAATCAATATAGTAAATGAATATAGATTTAATCAATATAGATTCATAGTAATAGTAAATAATAAGAATAAGTAATACAACGATTTCTAACTCTATTTAGAATCAAATCATAGTACGTTCTTTAAGTATCTTGTAGGATACTGTTGTTCCAGCAACATTTCTCTTTTCTCTCTACTAGTAAATTAATTGGAGCTTGAACACGAGTTTCGGTGGGGTTGAATCCACTTTTTTCGTTCTACCTTCCTTATTTATTTTATCTAATTCTTTTCTTATATCTTATATAATTATAATTCTAAAAAATATAATTAGAATTCTAAAAAAAAAAACTAAAAAAAAAAGGGGGGGGGGGGGGCGGGAGAGTAATTTGATTGTATCTCGCTCTAATCTTTTCCGCCCCGTCCCGCGGCAATAACTAGAATTAAAAAAAAGGGAATGTTAACGCATCTGGAAAGAAACGATTGATCTCTATCAATAAACCCGCTAAAGAACCGAACCAGAGAGTACTTAGTACCGGTGCTACGGAAAGATATGTTTTTAGGTCTCGCATTTTAAATCCTCCTTTTTATCGTATTACATTATGGTAATACATATATAATCACATGTATGTGTGGTTAAAGACCACTTGTATTTGTATATTTGTACCCGGAATTCCTAATTCGAAAGTCAAATTTAAATGTACAATGATTCGATAGATAGGATCTTCCCTTTCTTAAAACAGCAAAATAGGTCCCTTTCCGACTGAGAATTCCCGCCAAAGATATTCATTTATTATTCAATATATGGTTGTTATATGATATGAGACCAAAAAGAGGAAAAGGAAAGATCATTTTTGTATATCAATAGATGAAATAAATAAGGGTGTGGAAAACAAGACAGGGATTCTCTACAATGACATTGTAGGCCAATTGAAAGGGATGTAGCGCAGCTTGGTAGCGCGTTTGTTTTGGGTACAAAATGTCACGGGTTCAAATCCTGTCATCCCTACCTATTACTTCTCCTTTGCGCAGTAACGAGGGAGTAGTTTTAGATTGCTTAAAATTAAGCATACATAATCTATCGTTTTATCATATTATATATGATATATGATAGTATAGGTGTGCGCGATGTATTGGGGTTATAAAAGAAAAGAATCCTCTTTTTTACAGTCTTATTTATTATGAAGCGCTCTTAGTTCAGTTCGGTAGAACGTGGGTCTCCAAAACCCAATGTCGTAGGTTCAAATCCTACAGAGCGTGATTCCGCTCTTGTTAGGTCGAAAATTACACCGAACTGAAAAAAAAAAAAACAAAAATTCAACAGCAATTAGAATTTGACCTCCTTGGATTAAATTATTTAATTTTAATTATTAAATTTTTAAATTAAAGTTAAAGTTTAAAGGGGGTCAGTCAAAAAAAGAGATGTTAATTAATCAAAGGTCCAACTGATCACCACGTCTGTATTGTAAATATGCGGTTACGAATAATCCAGCCAAGGTAATAGGAATTAGACCTAAGACGATTCCAAATAGAAAAACTTCAATCATTTCAATTTATTTGAAAGGAGAAAAAGAAAGGTAATATCTATCCCTAAATATTAATCTCTATTGCCCATGAATATCAATAACTAATAATTGATAATTAACACGGTAAGGAAC